TCCAGCAGAAGCAAGCGGGGGAAAAGGACTCTTGAGACTTGCTTAATTCTAAATTCTAAGCATCCGCAGGTTTTATTCTTTAAAATGCTATAAATCCTTGCGTCTCGGATTCAAGAAAGATTCTAGTAGTGAAAAGGAATCGGTAAATCTTGATATGATAGTCCTTCCACTCCACTACTAATATAGTGTCCGTCTACTGACTGGGTCTTGAATTAGATTGGATAGGGATAGATCGGACAGGGAATCGAATTCCGTTTTTAGTTGGGGAAGGGGCGGAATAAACTTTGTATACAGACTCATGAAAGTATATGAGCGCTCCGGCATTTATTCAATATTAGTTAGATTGAATAGCTAATTGGCTTTCTTTTTTTTTTGATTTTATTTCATATTTATTTTAGTTTTAGAATTCTATATAATATCTATATAAATATAATAATATCTATATAAATATAATAATATCTATATAAATATAATAGATTAAATAATATTATATTATTAAATAATATTATAAAAGAATATTCTAATTTAATTATATTAAAAATCAAAATATTAAATATTCATTTTTGTATTTAATTTAATAATTAAAAATAAAAAAGTCAAAAAAAAATTCTTTCTTTTCGGTAACCCCTAGTGAAAGAATTTAATCGGCTGTCTTCCGATTGTTTTACAGAAACAATCGGGAGACGGTAAGGATTAGATCAAATGGAAATAAGAGTATGCGAAGTGATCTATCTTGATTCTATATTTTTTTTTTGACTTAATGAAATGGAGGGCAACAAAATAAAGCATAGATCTTATTTTATTATTCCTACCTGTTAGTAACATTCATTCCCTTAATACTTCCAAGGGTATCTCCGGATATTTTGTTTGTGCTTAATGTTTTCTGATTATACTAGAAATCATATAAGAACTTGTTAGATGTTATAATTTGATTTATTCGATTCTTTCGTCAATGATGTTAGGCCAGAATCCCTTTTTGACTCCGTACCAGCGATTCCACTATTATTAGTGAATAATACTATAATAATTAGTGAACAATAACAATAATGAAATAATTCCTTCATATTGATAGAGATAGGAGACATAATTTACATGGATATAGTAAATCTCGCGTGGGCTGCTTTAATGGTAGTCTTTACATTTTCCCTTTCCCTCGTAGTATGGGGAAGAAGTGGACTCTAAGGGTGCTACCTAATTGAGTTGAGGGAAAAAACAAAAATCAAACCGTATCAATTATCAATTGGGGTTCTGAAATTTTTTTTTTTCATTTTGATATTTAATTCATTAATTCAATTTCTAAATTGAATTCAAAAATATCTGCATTTCGGAATTCTAGTGTATTCGAGTGGAGTAATGTATTCTATGGATAATATAGAAATAGAAAATACTCTTTCAATTAAATAAATATTTGAATTATTCCCATGTTCGTATTTTTAAAGTCAAGGGAATACAAATAATAGGAAATTTATTCCAACCGAATTCTTTCTAAAATTTCGATTTCGCTGAACTGGCGTTTACCAAAGTTATATATGGACAATGAGGAACCGCGGAACCCTTTTTTTTTATTTATTTTTTTATCCCCCCTTTCATTTTTTTTTCAAAGAGAAAAGAAATCCGTTTTTTTATTAGTTATTAAGCGGATACACACTTTCTATAGGAAACAAGATAGACATAGTAGTTGTCTAAGGAGATACTACACATAATAAGATATTGCCCTTGCCTTAGGCGAGTCACATATTACGTGCTTACCGCTTGTTTTATTATTTGGTTTATTATTTTTGATTTTAGTTTCGAAATTTGATTTATGCTTTCATTTCATATCATGGTTCAAACGTTAAAAATCGGTTGGGTTTTACTAATCTTTTCGAAATAGGAAAAAGTTTCCCATAGAACCCCTGGATCATCTGTCAACTATTTAATCAATTACCTCTTCGGAATGCTAAAAAGATTATTTGATTATTTTTAATATAATACCGAGATTGGTCTTTGAAAATAATCAGAAATCCATAAATTCGAATTGGAAGAATAAGAGTTGCCTTTTGATTATTTCAGGTTGATTGGAACCAATATAAATCAAATAAATAGATGAAACAAAGAAAAAAATTGGGACGCTATGTACATTACATATATGTGATTGATATTCTATATATATGAGGATAGATATTGTAAATTGATCCATATTATAAATAAACCTCTATCTTTATAGAGTAAAACTTTATACACTACAATAATAGATAGTATGGTAGAAAGAAATAAAATCTATTTCTTTCTACCATACTATCAGATTTCATAGAATACTGCTGATTCTAGTACGATCATTTCATTTAAGAGTAAGACGCGAAATTGAAATTCTTTTTCATTTTTTTCTTCCATCATTGATAAGAACTAAGTCAAATTAATCACTTTGACTCATAGTTTTTACGTAAATTATAAGTAAGAAGGCAGTAGGAACTAGAATGAACAGTGCAGTAGCAATAAATGCGAGAATATTTACTTCCAT